CCATCTGAAACCTTGGCAGAGATCTAACTCTCCTAGAGATCTAATGAAAAAAAAAAAGCAAAAATATGATTTTTGTTTTTTGACAGTTTGGGGAATGGAAGCTGAACTTCCTTTTGGTTCTCCTAGAAAGCGCCCCTCATTTTTTGAACCCATTATTAAGGAGCTCAATAAAAAAATTGAAAAATTTAAAAAGAAATATTTTATAGCTCTAAAGATTTTAAAAGGAAAAACAAAATTACTTCTAAAAGTTTTAAAAGAAATAAAAAACTGGATTATGAAAAATGTTATATTTATAAAAAAACGAATAAAAGAACTTAATCCAATTCTATTATTTAGGTTTAGATTAAGAGAAGTATATGAATCGAATGAAACTAAAAAAGAAAAAGATTTTCTGATCAGAAATCAAATAATTGATGAATCGTTTAGTCAGATTAAATCTCCGGCTTGGTCAAAACCTTCATTGACAAAAAAAAAAATGAAAGATCTTACTAATAAAATAAATATAATTCGAAATCAAATAGAAAGAATTACAAAAGATAAAAAAAAAAGTTATAATCCTAAAAAATTAGAGTCACCAAAAAAAATTTGGCAAATATTAAAAAGAAGAAATGCTCGATTAACCTATAAATTCCATTATTTTATAAAATTTTTCGTTGAAAAAATATACATAGATATTTTTTTATCTATCATTAATATTCCCCTAATCAATACACAACTTTTTCTTGAATCAACAAAAAAAATTATTGATCAATACATTTACAATAATGAACCAAATCAAGAAAAAATGAATAAAAAAAATCCAAATACAAGTTGTTTTATTTCGACTATAAAAAAGTCACATATTTTTAGTGATTTATCCTACTTGTCACAAGCATATGTATTTTATAGGTTATCTCAGACCCAAGTTATAAATTTGTATAAATTACAATCTGTTCTTGAATATCGGGGAACATCTTTATTTCTTAAGACTGAAATAAAGAATTTTTTTGGAACACAAGGAATATTTAAGACCGAATTAGGGCATAAAAAACCTCATAATTCTGCAATGAATGACTGGAAAAATTGGTTAAGAGGACATTATCAATATGATTTATCTCAGATTAGATGGTCTAGATTAATACCACAAAGATGGCGGAATAGAATTAATAAACGTTGTATGACTAAAAAAAAAAAATTTTATAAATGGGAGTCCTATGAGAAAGACCAATTAAATTTTTACAGAAAAGAAAATGTTTCTGAAGTATATTCATTATTGAATGAAAAAGAAAATTTTCCAAAATACAATAGATATGACCTTTTATCATATAAATCCCTTAATTATGAAAAAAAAAAGGCCTCTTCTATTTCTATTTATAGGTATGAATTACGATTGCAAATAAATAAGAACCAAGAGCTTTTTTACAATTCTAACATACATAAAGACAACTTTTTTGATATCCTGGAGAGTATTCTTATCAATAGTTATCTAGGAAAAGGCAGTTTTTTATATATCGAAAAAAATGCAGATAGAAAATATTTTGATTGGAAAATCTTAAAATTTCCTCTAAAAAAAAAAGCCGATCTTGAAACCTGGATACAGATCGATACCAAGATTAACCAAAGTACTAAGACGGGTACTAATAATTACCAAATAGTTGATAAATTTGATAAAAAAGATCTTTTTTATCTTACGATTCATCAAGATAAAAAAAAAAATTCAAAAAATATCACAACAAATCTCAAAAGGGTATTTTTTGATTGGATGGGAATGAATGAAGAAATACTAAACCGTCCAATACCGAATATGGAACTTTGGTTATTCCCAGAATTTTTACAACTATATAATGTATATAAAATAAAACCGTGGATTATACGAAGCAAATTTCTTCTTTTAAATTCGAATAAAAATGAAAATATTAGGGCAAGTACGAATAAAAACATCAATGAAAAACAAAAAAGGAATTTTTTGATTCGATGGTATAAAAAAATAAAGAATAAAAATAAAGAAGAACCCGTAGGACAAGGCAATCTTGGATCCGTTCTATCAAACCAACAAAAGGGTATTGAAGAAAATGATGTGGAATCAAACAATAAAAAGCCTAAAAAGAAAAAACAATACAAAAGTAAAACGGAAGCAGAAATGGATCTCTTCCTGAAACGTTATTTGCTTTTTCAATTGAGATGGGACGATTCTTTGAATCAAAGAATAATCAATAATATCAAGGTATATTGTCTCCTGCTTAGACTGAATAATCCAAGAAAAATTACTATATCCTCGATTCAACAGGGGGAACTCTGTTTGGATATAATGTTGATTGAACAGAATTTAACTTTTCCAGAATTGATGAAAAAGGGACTATTTATTATCGAACCCACTCGTGTGTCTGTAAAAAATGATGGACAATTTATTATGTATCAAATCATAGGTATTTCCTTGGTTCATAAAAGTAAGTACAAAACAAGTAATCAAAGATACCACGAACAAAGATATATTGATAAAACTCATTTTAATGAGTCCATTTCAGAATATCAAAAAAGAATCAGAAATAGAGATAAAAATGATTTTGATTTGCTTGTTCCTGAAAATATTTTATCATCTAAACGTCGTAGAGAGTTGAGAATTCTCATTTGTTTCAATTCAAAAAGCGGTAAGGGTGTGGATAGAAATCCAGTATGTTATAACGAGAACTGGGCAAAAAAGATTAGAGATAAAAATGAATTAATTCAATTCAAGTTTTTTCTTTGGCCTAATTATCGATTAGAAGATTTAGCTTGTATTAATCGTTATTGGTTTAATACCAATAATGGCAGTCGTTTTAGTATGTTAAGGATACATATGTATCCGCGGTTAAAATAAAAACTTACATTTTTCTTTTACCATAGAATATACAATGTACATATTCCAATTAAATCAATAATGTATCAATTAGATCTAGTGAATCAACAAAATCTTTAATCTAGTAAATCGGAGGTGAGGTTAAAATTATTCACTTTTTTAAATTCAAAAATATATGCGTCATACTTCTAAATAAAAAATTTAAATAATTGATAAAATTTTGAATCCATAAATAAAAATAAAGAAATTTAGATTATTGTATATATTATATCGCATTAAAATAAAATGACTAGCATTATTATTACTGATCATTAAAATCCATATTTCTAAAAAGGGGCGGATAAATTTATGGTAAAAAATTCATTCATTTCAATTATTTGTCAAGAAGAAAGCAAAGGGTCAGTTGAATTTCAAGTATTCAGTTTTACCAATAAGATACGAAAACTTACTTCTCATTTAGAATTACACAAAAAGGACTATTTATCTCAGAGGGGGTTGCGGAAAATTTTGGGAAAACGTCAACGACTACTGGCTTATTTGTCAAAAAAAAATAGAGTACGTTATAAAGAATTAATTGATCAGTTGGATATTCGAGAAAGAAAAACTCGTTAATTTGCGGAATCTTGTTTCAATTTTGATAAACTTCCTTTCACTTTCAGCAATTCATGGAAGAATGAATCGATAAAAAACTTATGACTGCGCCAGTTACAAGAAAAGACCTCATGATAGTAAATATGGGTCCTCAGCACCCATCAATGCATGGTGTTCTTCGACTCATCGTTACTCTAGATGGTGAAGATGTTATTGACTGTGAACCAATATTGGGTTATTTACACAGAGGGATGGAGAAAATTGCGGAAAACCGAACAATTATACAATATTTGCCTTATGTAACACGTTGGGATTATTTAGCTACTATGTTCACAGAAGCAATAACTGTAAATGGACCCGAACAGTTAGGAAATATTCAAGTACCTAAAAGGGCTAGCTATATCAGAGTCATTATGTTGGAGTTGAGTCGTATAGCTTCTCATTTGTTATGGCTAGGCCCTTTTATGGCAGATATTGGGGCACAGACCCCCTTCTTCTATATTTTTCGAGAAAGAGAATTAATATATGACCTATTCGAAGCTGCTACTGGTATGCGAATGATGCATAATTTTTTTCGTATTGGAGGAGTAGCTGCTGATCTACCTTATGGCTGGATAGATAAATGTTTGGATTTTTGCGATTACTTTTTAACAAGGGTTACTGAATATCAAAAGCTTATTACACAGAATCCTATATTTTTAGAACGTGTTGAAGGCGTAGGCATTATTGGTGGAGAAGAAGCAATAAATTGGGGTTTATCAGGACCAATGCTACGAGCTTCCGGAATACAATGGGATCTTCGTAAAGTTGATCGTTATGAGTGTTACGACGAATTAGATTGGAAGGTTCAATGGCAAAAAGAGGGGGATTCATTAGCTCGTTATTTAGTACGAATCGGTGAAATGACAGAATCGATAAAAATGATTCAGCAAACTCTGGAAGGAATCCCAGGGGGTCCCTATGAAAATTTAGAAACCCGGCGCTTTGTTAGAGTAAAAGATGTAAAAGATCCCGAATGGAATGATTTTGAATATCGATTTATTAGTAAAAAACCTTCTCCGACTTTTGAATTGTCGAAACAAGAACTTTATGTGAGAGTCGAAGCCCCAAAAGGGGAATTGGGAATTTTTTTGATAGGAGATCAGACTGTTTTTCCTTGGAGATGGAAAATCCGACCGCCGGGTTTTATCAATTTGCAAATTCTTTCTCATTTAGTTAAAAGAATGAAATTGGCTGATATTATGACAATACTAGGTAGCATAGATATCATTATGGGAGAAGTTGATCGTTGAAATGATAACAGAAATAAAAGCTATCAATTCGTTTTCCAGATTGGAATCCTTAAAAGAACTCTACGGAATCATATGGATCCTTGTCTCTATTTTAGCTCTTGTATTAGGAATTATAATCGGCGTACTAGTAATTGTTTGGTTAGAAAGAGAAATTTCTGCAGGGATACAACAACGTATTGGTCCTGAGTATGCCGGCCCCTTGGGAATCCTTCAAGCCCTAGCAGATGGTACAAAACTACTTTTCAAAGAGAATATTCTTACATCTAGAGGAGATGCTCGTTTGTTTAGTATTGGACCATCTATAGCAGTCATATCCATTTTACTCAGTTTTTCAGTAATTCCTTTTAGCTATAACCTTATTCTAACCGATCTTAGTATTGCTGTTTTTTTATGGATCGCTATTTCAAGTATTGCTCCTCTTGGACTTCTTATGTCAGGATATGGATCAAACAATAAATATTCCTTTTTAGGTGGTTTACGGGCTGCTGCCCAATCAATTAGTTATGAAATACCATTAACTCTATGTGTATTATCAATATCTCTACGTGTGATTCGGTGAGCCGTAAAAAATACCCTAATTTCTTTCTCGGAAGAAAGTTTAATATTTTCATTTTTTGATTCATCATTTGAATTGATAAATTAAACCAGATAGTTATATGAGTGAAAGAAAACGACTTGTAAATTTGCAGTAAAGTAATATTGAATCTCATTTCCTATGTACAAGAATTAAGTAAAAGTAGTTGAGACGGTTTACCCCAAGAATGGTTGATTAGTCATCATGACTTGAAGCGGGTTCAAAAGATCAACCGTATGGAGTTTTTTTTTTAATATCTATTACCATAATGCAAGGTTGAGCAAAAACGGGTGGATGGTTAGGAAGACCAAGATACACAAAGGATTCGTAATGGAGTTTATAGGAGTTATCCAAGAGGATATTTCTGTACAGAAAAGGAATTTGAATTGGGACTTTAAGTTAGTAGAAATGATAAAGAAGTACTCCCCACGATTCCGATCCAGAGTATGTTCCTATCCACTGATTAAATAACTATCAAGAACGAAGTAATCTTTTACTTTGGTTAAAGTCCCCTTTTCTGAGAAAGAAGAATAGGAACGAAATAAAATAGAAAGAATGGAATTGAAAAAAAAAAAGATTTCTTTTTTTCCTGGATACATATTTGTATTTAAAGGTTATCATGATTTATGAACATATAATTGATTTTTTTTTTTCGTAATCAAAAAAATAGGTTGAAATATCTATGTGATATTTTTACAACAAAGTTTTTTATTCAAGGATTTAGTTATTAATCAACAAAGAAAAATAAAAATTCTTTAAAGGATAAGATAAATTCAGAAGCACTTTTTTATTTATTTTATTAAAATATAGCAGACAGAATTCCATGGGTCTAATTCGGAATCTTAGGTAGGGTGTCTATCCTTCTATCTATCCTATCAAATAATTCAAAAATAGCGAAGGTTCTTTAGATTTATTTGTGACCTCTGAGGAGCCGTATGAGGTGAAAATCTCATGTACGGTTCTGAAATAGCGATGGAGCAGTGATGTTATCATCGACTATAATTATCTAACAGTTTAAGTACAGTTGATATAGTTGAAGCGCAATCAAAGTATGGTTTTTGGGGGTGGAATTTGTGGCGTCAACCTATAGGGTTTATCATTTTTATAATTTCTTCTCTAGCCGAGTGTGAAAGATTACCCTTTGATTTACCAGAAGCAGAAGAAGAGTTAGTAGCAGGCTATCAAACCGAATATTCCGGTATCAAATTTGGTTTATTTTACGTTGCTTCGTATCTGAATTTATTAGTTTCTTCATTATTTGTAACAGTTCTTTACTTGGGGGGTTGGAATTTTTCTATTCCGTATATATTCGTCCCTGGTGATATAAATAAAGCCGGTAAAGTCTTTAGAACAATAATAGGTATCTTTATTACATTAACTAAAACTTATTTATTCTTGTTCATTCCTATTGCAACAAGATGGACTTTACCGAGACTTAGAATGGACCAACTTTTAAATCTTGGATGGAAATTTCTTTTACCTATTTCTCTAGGTAATCTATTATTAACAACTTCGTCCCAACTTCTTTCACTCTAAAGAACTACAATAATATTCACAACTTCTCTCAAACAAGAGAAAGAAAAAAACCTTTTTCTAAATATTCACTATATGTTCCCTATGATAACTGAGTTAAAAAATTATGGTCAACAAACAATACGAGCAGCCCGGTACATCGGTCAAGGTTTCATGATTACCTTGTCCCATGTGAATCGTTTACCAGTAACGATTCAATATCCCTATGAAAAATTGATCACCTCGGAACGTTTCCGAGGCCGAATCCACTTTGAATTTGATAAATGTATTGCTTGCGAAGTATGTGTTCGTGTATGTCCTATAGATCTACCTGTTGTTGATTGGAAATTGGAAACTTATATTCGAAAGAAACGCTTGCTTAATTACAGTATTGATTTTGGGGTCTGTATATTTTGTGGTAATTGTGTTGAGTATTGTCCAACTAATTGTTTATCAATGACTGAAGAATATGAACTTTCTACCTATGATCGTCATGAATTGAATTATAATCAAATTGCATTGGGTCGGTTACCGGTATCCGTAATTGATGATTATACAATTCGAATAATTTCGAATTCTCCTCAAATAAAAAAATAGATCCCTTTTTTGAATCAAAAATTTTTCAATTACTGAGGTTCAGTTTGAACCTAAAAAAATGAAGTTTTTGTTTGTTCAATACAAACTATTAATTGATTAGTGAGAATCTTAGCTTAATTTGAATTGAAAAAAATTACTATATTTTTATTCCAAATATATAGTTTCAAACTCGAATAGGAAATGAGGGTGATCCAATCACTTTTTCTACATCAATCTACATTTATTTGTTTTACAATTTTAAAGTACCAGAATAACCTCTTTTTTCCTGGTCAGGTCAATAAAATCATGAAAGATTTATATATTTTTTCTATAAAATAAATGGATTTACCTGGGCCAATACATGATTTTATTTTAGTCTCTCTGGGATCGGGTCTTATATTAGGAGGTCTAGGAGTAGTAGTCCTTCCCAATCCAATTTATTCCGCCTTTTCATTGGGATTGGTTCTTGTCTGTATATCTCTATTCTATATTCTATCGAACTCCTATTTTGTAGCTGCCGCGCAACTCCTTATTTACGTAGGAGCTATAAATGTTTTAATCATTTTTGCTGTTATGTTCATGAATGGTTCAGAATATTACAAGGATTTTCATCTTTGGACCGTGGGGGATGGAGTTACTTCGATAGTTTGTACAAGTCTTTTTATTTCACTAATTACTACTATTCTAGATACGTCATGGTACGGGATTATTTGGACTACAAAATCAAATCAGATTGTAGAGCAAGATTTGATAAGTAATAGTCAACAAATTGGAATTCATTTATCAACAGATTTTTTTATTCCATTCGAATTCATTTCAATAATTCTTTTAGTTGGTTTAATAGGTGCAATTGCTGTAGCTCGTCAATAAAAATTATTGAATGAAAACTAGTAATTCAAATCAAACTTTGTTCTTGGTTATCACATTCATAAATTCTTTGATAAAAAAGAAAGACTTTAGGGCAATCTATTACCATATTACCAACGGATTCCTTTACTTTATTCCAGCTTTTCTATATGCAAGTAAATAGAATGAGTTGAATTGTTGTTCATATTGAAATGAATCAAGATTGATAAGGAGTTGGTTAATGATACTCGAACATGTACTTGTTTTGAGTGCCTATTTATTTTCTATCGGTATCTATGGATTGATCACAAGTCGAAATATGGTTAGAGCCCTTATGTGTCTGGAACTTATATTAAATGCGGTTAATATCAATTTTGTAACGTTTTCTTATTTTTTTGATAATCGTCAATTAAAAGGAGACATTTTCTCCATTTTTGTTATAGCTATTGCAGCCGCTGAAGCAGCTATTGGACCGGCTATTGTTTCATCAATTTATCGTAATAGAAAATCAACCTGTATCAACCAATCGAATTTGTTGAATAAATAGTATTAATCATATAAATTCTAATATCTTGATAAATGAATTCGTGTTTACTATGTAAGGTATGATTGTGGGTACAAAAATATAAGAAATCAAAGTATTTTGGTTCTTTTTCCTAACAACTCAGAAGTATAGATTTATCATAAAAATTCTGATGATTTATTGATTCATCTGGTATCTGAATATATGATTCGTTTCTAAACTTACTAGATCGAAAATCTATAACGTTCAAAAATGTATAGATCCAATGTCACATTCAGTAAAGATTTATGATACATGTATAGGATGTACTCAATGTGTCCGGGCTTGTCCTACTGATGTATTAGAAATGATACCTTGGGACGGATGTAAAGCGAAACAAATAGCTTCTGCCCCAAGAACAGAAGACTGTGTTGGTTGTAAGAGATGTGAATCCGCCTGTCCAACGGATTTCTTGAGTGTTCGAGTTTATTTAGGATCTGAAACAACTCGCAGTATGGGTCTAGCTTATTGATCTGTTCCAGAAAACTCTACTTGAATCCATTTGATTTTTTTTACCGACAAAACCCGCGCTCAAATGATTTTGAGCACGGGTTTTGTGGTCCAAGTGTATCTTGTCTTTACCACGAATTACTTTCCTTGGTTAACAATAATTGTTGTTTTCCCAATATTCACGGGTTCCCTTATTTTCTTTCTTCCCCATAGAGGGAATAGGCTAATCCGGTGGTATACTATAAGTATATGTATTTTGGAACTCCTTCTAACAACTTATACATTTTGTTATCATTTTCAACCGGACGATCCATTAATCCAATTAGTTGAGGATTCTAAATGGATCCTTTTTTTTGATTTCCATTGGAGATTGGGAATAGACGGACTTTCTATAGGGCCCATTTTACTGACCGGATTTATCACTACTTTAGCTACTTTAGCGGCTCGGCCAATTACTCGGGATTCTCGATTATTCCATTTCCTGATGTTAGCAATGTACAGCGGTCAAATAGGATTATTTTCTTCTCAGGACCTTTTACTTTTTTTCATCATGTGGGAGTTAGAATTAATTCCTGTTTATTTACTTCTATCTATGTGGGGAGGAAAGAAACGTCTGTACTCAGCTACAAAATTTATTTTGTATACTGCAGGAGGTTCCGTTTTTCTCTTAATAGGAGTTCTAGGTATTGGTTTATATGGCTCTAACGAGCCAATATTAAATTTTGAAACATCAGCTAATCAGTCGTATCCTGTGGTCTTAGAAATAATATTCTATATTGGAT